GCACGAATAGAAATAGCCCAAACCTGGGATAGAGTTTTATTTGCTCAAGCAATAAGAGGATCCCTATTAGTAACCCAATCTTTTCTTAGAAAATATATTCTATTCCCTTCAGTGATAATAGCTAAAAATATAGCCCGTATATTATTATTTCAATTTCCCGAGTGGTCTGAGGACTTAAAAGATTGGAATAGAGAAATGCATGTTAAATGCACCTATAATGGTGTTCAATTATCAGAAACCGAATTTCCAAAAAATTGGTTGACAGACGGTATTCAGATAAAGATCCTATTTCCTTTTTACGTTAAACCTTGGCACAGATCTAAGGTGCCACCTCGCCAGAAAGATCGGCTGAGAAATAAAGAGCAAAAAAACGATTTTTGTTTTTTAACAGTTTGGGGAATGGAAACTGAAGTTCCTTTTGGTTCTCCCAGAAAACAACGTTCATTTTTTGAACCCATTTTTAAAGAACTCAGAAAAAAAATTATAAAATTACAAAAGAATCCTTTTTTAGTTATACAGGTTTTAAAAGAAAGAATAAATCTTTTTTTAAACCTTTCAAAAGAAAGAAAAAAATCGGTCATGAAAACCATTCTATTTTTAAAAGGAATAATAAAAGAACTTTCCAAAAGAAACCCAATTCCATTATTTGGATTAAGAAAAATAGATGAATTGAGTGAAACTAAAAAAGAAAAAAATGGGGTAATCAGTAATGGGATGATTAATGAATCGTCCATTCAAATTCGATTTATGGATTTGACAGATTCTTCATTGACAGAAAAAAAAATGAAAGATCTGGATGATAGAACCAGCACAATCAGGAATCAAATAGAAAAAATTACAAAAGATAATAAAAAAGGATTTTTAACTCCGGAAATCAATATAAATATTAGTTCTAATAAAATAAGTTATCCTACTAAACTATTAGCATCAATAAAAAATATTTGGCAGAAATTAAAGAAATTCAAAAGAATAAATGTTCGATTAATCCGTAAATCATATTCTTTTTTCAAATTTTTAATTGAAAGGATATACATAAATATACTTATCTGTATCATTAATAGTCCGAGGATCACTACACAACTTTTTTTTGATAATTCAACAAAAATGATCGATAAATACATTTACAATAATGAAACAAATAAAGAAAAAATAGCTAAAACAAATAAAAATACAATTCGTTTTATTTGGACTAAAAAAAAATCAATTTCTGATATTAGTAAAAAAAATTCAAAGATTTTATTATCCTCCTTCTCACAAGCATATGTATTTTACCAATTATATCAAACGCAATTTTGTAATTTGTATAAGTTAAGATATGTCCTTCAATATCACGGAACATCTTTTTTTCTTAAGAATGAAATAAAGGATTATTTTGAAACACAAGGAATTTTTTATCCTGAATTAAAACATAAAAATATTTTGAATTCGGAAATGATTCAATGGAAAAACTGGTTAAGGGGTCATTATCAATATGATTTATCTCCGATTAGATGGTATCGATTAGTACCACACAAATGGCGAAATAGATTCAATCAAACACGTCTAGTGCAAAATAAAGATTTAAACAAAAGGCATTCAGATGAAAAAGATCGATTAATATTAATTAATTACAAAAAATTAAATGATTTTGAATTAAATTCATTATCAAATTCAAAATATAACCTTCAAAAATACTATGGATATGACCTTTTCTCATATAAATCGATTAATTATGAAAATAAGAAGGATTCACATATTTATGTATCACCATTACGTTTAAATAATAAACAAGAGATTTCTTATAATTACAACAAGATATATAAAAAAGGTAAATTAATTAATATGCCAGGAGGTATTATCCCTATTAATTTAGAAGATGATGATATTCTCAATCTAGATAAATTTACAGATAGAAAATATTTGGATTGGAGAATTTTCGATTTTTGTCTTCGAAATAAAGTCAATATTGAGTCCTGGATTGATATCGATACCAATGGTAATAAAAATACTAAGACTGGGTTTAATAATTATCAAATAATTGATAAAATTGATCAAAAAGGTATTTTTTTTCTTAAAATTTGCCAAAATGGAGGAATTATGGCATCCAACAAAAAAAAAGATCTTTTTGATTGGATGGCAATGAATGAAGAAATACTAAGTCGTCCCATATCAAATCTAAACCTTTGGTTCTTTCCAGAATTTGTGATCCTTTATAATACATATATTATGAAACCGTGGATCATACCAATCCAACTACTTCTTTTAAATTTTTATGAAAATGTTAGTGAAAATAAAAACATCACTAGAAAGAACAAAAGGGATCTTTTTCTATTTTCGAATGAAAAAAAATCGATTGAATTAGAGAATCGAAATCAAGAAGAAAAAGAATCCGCAATTCGAGATAATCTTGAATCAGATGCACAAAATCAAGCGAATCTTGGATCACTTTTCTCAAACCAAGAAAAAGATATTGGAGAAGATTATGCAAGCTCCGATATGAAAAAACGTAGAAAGAAAAAAGAATATAAGAGCAACACGGAAGTAGAGCTTGATTTTTTCCTAAAAAGGTATTTACGTTTTCAATTGAGATGGGATGATTCTTTAAATCAAAGAATGATCAATAATATCAAAATATATTGTCTCCTACTTAGACTAATAAATCCAAGAGAAATTGCTATATCCTCTATTCAAAGGGGAGAAATGAGTTTAGATATTTTGATTACTCAAAAGGATTTAACTCTTACAGAATTAATGAAAAAAGGTATATTAATTATCGAACCAATTCGTTTGTCTATAAAAAATGATGGACAATTGATTATGTATCAAAGTCTAAATATTTCATTGTTTCATAAGAGTAAGCCCAAAATTAATCAAATATACCGAGAAAAAAGCTATGTTGCTAAGATTAATTTGGATAAATCCATTGCAAGACATCCAAAAATGGCTGAAAATAGATACAAAAATGATTATGATTTGTTGTTTGTTCCCGAAAAGGTTTTATCCACTAAAAGACGTCGAGAATTAAGAATTCGAATTTGTTTCAATTCGAGGAAGAGAAATGGTATTCATAAAAATCCAGTATTTTGCAACAACGTAAAAAACTGGGGTGAATTTTTGGATAAAAGAAAACATTTTGATAAAAAGAAACTAATTAAATTAAAGTTCTTTCTTTGGCCTAATTATCGATTAGAAGATTTATCTTGTATGAATCGATATTGGTTTGATACCAATAATGGGGGCCGCTTCACTATGATAAGGATACATATGTATCCACGATTGCAAATTTGTTAATTATGCGTTTTTCATATATATTCTGTACCATATATGTATGGTATATGAAAAAAGGAGTTGCACCTATGTATTGTCTTACCTTCCAGTCTGATACATGAATACTAATTCAATGCATTTCTCAATATCCAATAGATCTATAAATGATTAACGGAATCTTCTTATTTTTTCTTTTTTTATTTATTATTAGATTTCGATCCAAAATTGTTTCTCTTTTCTAAATGTAGAAATATATCACCCTTTCCTATTCCTATACGAATAAAATTGAAAAGAAAATTGGATTGATTCATTTTATTTGATAAAATTAGGAGTTCATAAAGAAATTAAGATTCTTGTGTATACCAAATTAAAATGACTAGCATTATTCTTACTGATCAGTAAAATCCATTAAAAAAAAAAGAGGATAGAAAATCCGTTTTATGGTAAAAAATTCATTCATCTCAGTTATTTCACAAGAAGAAGAAAAAGAAGAAAACAGGGGGTCCATTGAATTTCAAGTATTTCGTTTCACCAATAAGATACGAAGACTGACTTCACATTTGGAATTGCACCGAAAAGATTATTTATCTCAGAGAGGTTTACGTAAAATCCTGGGAAAACGCCAACGACTGCTGTCTTATTTGTCAAAGAAAAATAGAATACGTTATAAAGAATTAATTAGTCAGCTGGATATTCGGGAGTCAAAAACTCGTTAAGTGAAAAAGGAATTTGAATTATTTTATTTTTTTATTTGATCTTGAATTTTAATGAACTTGTTTTCATTTTCAGCAATTCATGAAAGAATGAATCGAGGAATAACCTATGAATGTAACAACTACAAGAAAAGACCTCATGATAGTCAATATGGGACCTCACCACCCATCAATGCATGGTGTTCTTCGGCTCATCCTTACTCTAGATGGTGAAGATGTTATTGATTGTGAACCAATATTAGGTTATTTACACAGAGGAATGGAAAAAATTGCGGAAAATCGAACAGTTATACAATATCTACCTTATGTAACACGTTGGGATTATTTAGCTACTATGTTCACAGAAGCAATAACCGTAAATGGACCAGAACAGTTGGGAAATATTCAAGTACCTAAAAGAGCCAGTTATATCAGAGTAATTATGTTAGAGTTGAGTCGTATAGCTTCTCATCTGTTATGGCTTGGCCCCTTTATGGCAGATATTGGTGCACAGACCCCTTTTTTCTATATTTTCAGAGAAAGAGAATTAGTATATGATCTATTCGAAGCTGCCACCGGTATGAGAATGATGCATAATTATTTTCGTATCGGAGGAGTAGCGGCCGATCTACCTTATGGATGGATAGATAAATGTTTGGATTTCTGTGATTATTTTTTAACAGCGGTTTCTGAATATCAAAAACTTATTACGCGAAATCCTATTTTTTTAGAACGAGTTGAGGGAGTAGGCATTATTGGTCCAGAAGAAGCAATAAATTGGGGTTTATCGGGACCAATGCTACGAGCTTCCGGAATCCAATGGGATCTTCGTAAAGTTGATCATTATGAATGTTACGACGAATTGGATTGGGAAATCCATTGGCAAAAAGAAGGAGATTCATTAGCTCGCTATTTAGTCCGAATCGGTGAAATGAGGGAATCTATAAAAATTATTCAACAAGCTCTGGAAGGAATTCCAGGGGGGCCCTATGAGAATTTAGAAACCCGGTGCTTTGCTAGAGAAAGGGATCCGGAATGGAATGATTTTGAATATCGATTCATTAGTAAAAAACCTTCTCCTACTTTTGAATTGCCGAAGCAAGAACTTTATGTAAGAGTTGAAGCCCCAAAGGGAGAATTGGGAATTTTTTTAATAGGAGATCAGAGTGGTTTTCCTTGGAGGTGGAAAATTCGTCCACCTGGTTTTATCAATTTGCAAATTCTTCCTCAGTTAGTTAAAAGAATGAAATTGGCCGATATTATGACAATACTAGGTAGCATAGATATCATTATGGGAGAAGTTGATCGTTAAAATGATAATTGATACAACAGAAGTACAAGATCTAAATTCTTTTTCTAGATTGGAATCTTTAAAAGAAGTCTATGGAATCATAGGGATGTTTTTACCTATTTTGACTCTTGTATTGGGAATCACAATAGGTGTACTCGTAATTGTGTGGTTAGAAAGAGAAATATCCGCAGGAATACAACAACGTATTGGTCCCGAATACGCCGGTCCTTTGGGAATTCTTCAAGCTTTAGCAGATGGGACAAAACTTATTTTCAAAGAGAATCTTTTTCCATCTCGAGGAGATACTCGTTTATTCAGTATAGGACCATCCATAGCAGTTATATCCATTTTACTAAGTTATTCAGTAATTCCTTTTAGTTATCACCTTGTTTTATCTGATCTCAATATCGGTGTTTTTTTATGGATTGCCATTTCCAGTATTGCTCCCATTGGACTTCTTATGTCAGGATATGGATCAAATAATAAATATTCTTTTTTAGGTGGTCTACGAGCCGCTGCTCAATCGATTAGTTATGAAATACCATTAACTCTTTGTGTGTTATCAATATCTCTACGTGCGATTCGTTAAAACAGAAACTTTTCTTTTCTTTATTCCTTTTTTTTTCGAAAAGAAATTGAATAGATATCTCCTTTTTTTATTCATCATTCAGTTTGATGACCTAAATCAGATAGTTGTATGAGTGAAAGAAAACAGCTTAGAAATTAGCAGTAAAAAAATGGAGTCTCATTTCCTACGTACAAGAAAAAAAAAAAGTAAATATAAGCAAGACTTTTACCCCAAGATTGGTTGATTAGTCATCCTGGCTTGAAGCGGGCTCAACTCAAAAGATCAACCGTATAGAGTTTTCACTCTGGTTTCTATGTATTACCCTAACGGGTGATTGAGCAAAAATCAGTGGATGGTTAGGAACACCAAAATACATAAAGGATTAGTAATGGAGATTTTTTATGTAAATTATCCAAAAATAATTTTTACATAAGATAAAAAGAATAATAATTGGGACTTTAAGTTAGTAGAAATGATAAAGTAGTACTACCCACAATTCCGATTCAGAGTATGCTCCTATCCACAGATTCAAAAATGACTATCAGGAACGAAATAATCCTTTTTTTGAAACCCCCCTTTTTCAGAAAGAAGAATAGGAACGAAAAAAAAAAAGATCTTTTTCTTCTTTCCTATATTCATAGGGATAACGTGGTATTTTTCAGGAACTAATGTATAATTTTTTTTTTCGTAATCAAAAAGAATGGGTTGAAATATCTATTAATATTTCTAGAAAGAGTATTTTATTGAAGGATTAAGTTATTACTCAACAAAGAAAAATTCAAATTATTAAAGGATGAGATCAATTCAGAAGTGCTTTTTTAGTTATTATAGCAGACAGAATTCCATTGGTCTAATTCAGGACCTTCCGATAGGTTTTGACTCTATCTATATAGAATAGATATTTAATTTCCAATCGATATTAGAGTATTATACTACAAACATATCAATATAAATAATATCAATTCGGTCCTTAGATTTATTGATGGCCCTCGAGGAGCCGTATGAGGTGAAAATCTCACGTACGGTTCTGAAATAGCGATGGGAACAGTGATGTTATCATCGACTATGATTATCTAACAGTTCAAGTACAGTTGATATAGTTGAGGCCCAGTCCAAATATGGTTTTTGGGGATGGAATTTGTGGCGTCAACCTATAGGGTTTTTCATTTTTCTAATTTCTTCCCTAGCAGAATGTGAGAGATTACCTTTCGATTTACCAGAAGCAGAGGAAGAATTAGTAGCAGGTTATCAAACCGAATATTCGGGTATCAAATTTGGGTTATTTTATGTTGCTTCCTATCTAAATCTATTAGTTTCTTCGTTATTTGTAACAGTTCTTTACTTAGGGGGTTGGAATATCTCTATTCCTTACATATTCGTTCCTGAGCTATTTGAAATAAATAAAGTAGGTAGAGTCTTTGGAACGACAATTGGTATTTTTATTACATTAGCTAAAACTTATTTCTTCTTGTTTATTTCTATCACAACAAGATGGACTTTACCTAGACTAAGAATAGACCAATTATTAAATCTTGGATGGAAATTTCTTTTACCCATTTCTCTCGGTAATCTATTATTAACAACTTCTTTCCAACTCCTTTCATTGTAAAGGAAAGAAAAAGGACTAGGATATTCTCGATTTACGACTTCTCTCAAATATCAAACAAGAGAAAGAAACAAACATAAAATTATTCATAGATCTT